CTGTAGCTCAGAGGATTAGAGCACGTGGCTACGAACCACGGTGTCGGGGGTTCGAATCCCTCCTCGCCCACACTAGAGTGAGACTTAGTCTCACTCTATTAGTTCAGTAGAGTGACTTTGACCACTTTCCAGTCAGTAAGAGAGCTACGAATATCTATAGCTCTCCCAGCCCTCCCCTATTGGGGATAGGAGATTATAATCAGTATAGCGGGCGCGAAGCTTTGGAACTTTCACAAACAAGGGTTAGTACATGACGTATACTATTACAGATTATAAGATTATTCTCAATCTACACCGGGATATTAACAGTATTGCTGAGATCGAATTACTATTGATGATAAGTAATCAATAGTTGTTCTGACATAATGTGTCAGAGCGAATATTGATTTAGTCCAATTCAGCTGTCTAAATCAGACATATTTTTCCTCTTTTTACGGTCCGATCTTTTTTAGCAATTAAATTCTATTTGTTCATCAACAAAAAAAGGAAAAAAAGACAGGGGAGTAGCTAAGTGTTCAAAACAAGCCCTGGAGAAAAAAGGGTTCTCCTCAAATAGGATTTGAACCTACGACCAATCGGTTAACAGCCGACCGCTCTACCACTGAGCTACTGAGGAACAACGAAGGTTTAAAGGTTCTTTGAACCGACCTATGACAAGTAACGATTTAAAAACTAAATGCAAAAAATGATTCGAGACTCGTGGAACACCACGCCTTCCTATGTATATTCTAGGCTATATTATAGGTATAAAAGGTCATGATAGCAATCCCCTTGTTTATTCCGGAAAGCTTGTGTTGGTGGCGGTCAACCACCACCAACACAATCATTTTTACTGCCCCCCCTCAATATGCATATTGATAAATCGATACGGTGCTGGCTGCAGATCTGCCAGTGAGCTAAGTATGCCCCCTCTGCCCAAAGGGCAACAAAGACCTCTCTATCCCTGGTTTTTTCTCTTATGCTTAAAGCTAGCAGGAATCAACTAACCCTCTTTACCTGTCTTTCCGAACCGCTTATTGAGTTTAACAATACGGACATGGTTGCGCTGTAGAACTGCAATTCGTGAATAGAATTTAGAATTGCTCCCTTCGCCAGATCAATCACTATTTGTCAATACTTTTTCAGCATTGACAAATAATTGATGAATCCAGGGAACTAAACGATATAAAAAGGATAGAATTGTCTTATGGACACAAGAGGATAAATCTGATAATGGATCAATTTATTTCTTATATGGATGGAATATAAATATTCATTATTAAAATGAATAATAATATATTAATATAGACATTAATATACAGAATAAAGACACAAATATATAGGAAGATATACGTCCCCCTCCTAGACATCTCATTCCCTCTCCTACAAAAAGACCTAAAATACCTACTCCATTTGGAATTCCATCAATTGCCCATTGATCAAATGAATGACTTGTTTCAGCTAATCCTCGTACACCTTTAGTCAAGATTATATCATAATATAGGTCTATATAAGCTCGATGATATGACCAATTATATATAATATTAATCGATTGGTCCGAGATACTCCTCATCTGAGGAGGATATACATCCTGTGATAAGAAGTGAATAGGTCTATATAGAATATAGGCCATGAATATACCAGGAAATGCTATAACAACTGAGGGGGTTGCATCTGTGAAAGATTCGGACCAATTCTCCGGATGGTTCTCATCGAAATGGTTCATCGATGAAGTAAACCATTGAGATAATATATCGTAACTCATTCCGCCTCGGAAAAAAGGAACTCCTATCAATCCAACAAACAGAGTAAATATTCCCAATACAGCTAAAGGGAATAGCATTGCCTTGCCCGATTCTTTCGGATATGCAAAATATCCTTTATGGAAGAAAGGATAAGTGATAACTAACCCTCTGTTCTTTTTAGAAAATCCTTCCATCTTATTCAAAATTTGAAATCCTTCTTTGGCGAAGGAGTTATTCCTTCCTGTAATTTGATTCGACATAGACTCAACTCTCGTTCTACTGAATGTCCTGGATTCTTCCTCTCCCCACATAGAAGTCGAATATAATGTATTATGGTTGTTATATAAATTAACTAAATTTATACGGAAGTCCCCTTCAAAAGTAAGTAAATACATACGAAACATATAAAAGGCAGTTAACCCTGCTGTAAACCAAGTTATCCCCCCGAAAATGGGGGAATATAACTTACTATCACTAAGAATTTGGTCTTTGGACCAAAAACAAGCAAAAGGTGGAATACCAGAAAGAGAAAGTGTCCCTAAAAGAAAAGTAATTCCTGTAATTGGCATATATTTCCTCAAACCACCCATAAGAGCCATATTCTGACTTTTACCAGGACAATATCCAACAATGGGTTCCATGGAATGGATCACTGATCCAGATCCTAGGAACAATAATGCCTTAGAATAAGCATGTGTAATCAAATGGAACAAAGCGATTTGATAGGAATCTATACCTAGAGCTAACATCATATAACCTAATTGAGACATAGTGGAATAAGCCAAGCCTTTTTTAAGATCTTTTTGAGCGAGAGCCATAGTAGCTCCCAATAGAGCTGTTATTCCACCTATCCAAGAGATAAGATTCATTATTAAAGGTAGAGCTCTGAAAAGGGGAAACAATCGAGCTACAAGAAAAATTCCTGCTGCTACCATAGTAGCGGCATGTATAAGAGCTGAAATAGGAGTAGGTCCTTCCATAGCATCAGGTAACCATACATGAAGTGGGAATTGTGCAGATTTGGCTACTGGACCTGAAAATAATAGAAAAGCACACGAAGTAATAAAGAATGAACGAACCCCATAAACGGCAATCAATTCATTTAATTTTTCGTACAAATATTGAAATTCGAAACTACCCGTGACCCAATAAAAACCTAAGATTCCTAATAAGAGTCCAAAATCCCCCGTACGGTTAGTTATAAATGCTTTTTGACAAGCATTAGCTGCACTGGGTCGCGTAAACCAGAAACCTATCAATAAATAGGAACACATTCCCACTAATTCCCAAAAAAAATATATTTGTATTAAATTGGGACTAATAACTAGTCCCAACATAGAAGCATTGAAAAAATTGAGATAAGCAAAAAACCTCGCATACGTTTTATCATGAGACATATAATGATCACTATAGATCATAACCATGGTTCCAACTGTTGTAACTAAAACTAACATAATAGAAGTAAGTGGATCAATCAAATAGCCCAACTCTAACGAAAACTTCTTATTGATGATCCAGGACCAGAAATATCGATGGATGGGACCGCCGGTAATTTGTTGCAAGAACAGATTGAAAGAAATAAACATAGCTATGCTTAGCAGAAAAATGCTAATAAGAGCCCATGTACGACGAAGACTCTTAGTTGTCCCCGGAAAAAATAAGGATCCTAATCCGATTGGTATAGAAGCTGAAAGCGGAAGGAAAGGCACGATCCGAGCATATTTATATAGAAATTCCATAAGAAGATCAAATCATTATTCATTCGAAATATTTTTATATTACACATTCTTGGTTTCTAATCCACTAGATCCTAAAGAGAATAAATTTCATATCCCTTTGATCTTTTTTCATCTATTTTATGCAAATACCAGATTTGAACCGATCAAATACTGATACTAATCAAATATTTGTCAGATGGGCAAGAAGGAACTATAGTACCTAGTTTTCAGTCTAGGTACTCAGATATAAAGATAGTTGTGTACACACACATTTATATTAATGATTTCATATAAACTAGTTTGATTAATCAAAGATACAATTTGAAAAAATTCTTATACTGCAGATGAATAGTAGTATTTATAATGGAGCTTAACAAGAATTAAACTAATAAGGGAGACTGAATACCTTTATTATCCATTTCCTAGGATAGTAAATGATTGAATTTGTTAATAATTACATAGTTGCTTTCCATCAACTCAAAATTCATGAGTGTATACATAAGAATTGAAACGAAAAGTTAACAACTTCAAATTGATCGAAGCAATTAGTTTTTTTTTTTTTAATATCCGTCACTCCGCACCATAATTAGGATCAGATGGTCAAATTCATAAAAAAAATTGATTCAGCAATCAAGTATTACTGATTTGTGTCGTGGATCTCCTACTACTAATCCGGTACATTTCCGCTAAAAAAATGCGAGAGTTAGGAAAATAATAAATATTATATCTATATTTATACTATTTCAAAGATGAAATGATCATTTATAAGATGCGTTCTAGAAGAACAACAAGGCGCAAATACAATTAACAATAAATACATTGTTCAATTTAGATTTGATTTGTAATAGATTCCACCCATTTGTAAAAATATGGGTGGGGGTGGGAACGGATTCACCAAAAGAAGGTGAGTAATAAATAATTGAGGGAGTTAGATCTTTATTAAAGTTTCTTTACTTTATAAAAAAGTATATCGTATTGCTAAGTAAATACATGTCCTTCACATCGAATTAGATAAATGAATTTAAACTAATTATTATTCATTATGGCAGTTCCAAAGAAGCGTACCTCTAAATCTAAAAAAAAAATTCGTAACAATGTTTGGAAGGGAAAAGCATATCGGGCCGCAGCAAAATCTTTTTCTTTAGTTAATGGTGATTTAAAGCATTTTCCTGAGCTTTCGCTTTCTAGATCAGCCAAGGGCTTTTCTTCCACAGCAGAGGATGAGTCCTCTGGCTCATCCAAATAAAATATAGATCCAGCAATGAATTGGAGGATGCGTAACACCAGCAATACACCCTCTAAGACTCTGGAGAACAGCGATGGGAACCTTTTTTCTCTTCGAGGTAGAGATACTTGATAGTCGGGCAAAAGGGACACGGTCATAAATTAGTTCTACTACAGCCGTTCTCTCCGACCAATTTTGAAGATGGGGGGTTTATCAACCATTCCTCCATCCTTTTTTCCTTTCCCCACTGGAAAAAGATAAAAGTGTATTATTCTTTTTAAGAATCCCGGATCAACTCCGCCATTACATGTTGCTGGTAGCTATATTTTATGAAAATTTCATTCTAGCTATGCCGAAAAGAAACTTGATTGAAACATAGTAACCACATAACCTATGGAATGAATCATCAGGTATTTAATCGTAGAATCGCTTGTTTATTTCGGTCTGATAGATGCATCATTAGAGCATCGCTCCGATGATGCATCTATCATTTGTAGTTTTTAGTTCCAGATTAACCGATTCATCCTTCGTGATTAGGTATGAAATCATTCATTCTTTCCTTTATGGTCAGATCGAAAGGAGTGCTTAAATTATTTAAGACGACTCACAGCTATATTCTTTGTATCTCTATTGTGATACATCATGTAATGCCAAGACCATTTTAGACAGGCATAGGGACATAATTATAATCAAATGAAATGATTCAACCCCATTTCAGTAGCTTAACTAAAAGGATTAGCTAGCCTGTTATATTCTTGCTATTTTATAAATAAGATTATGGGGATGGGATATCTACCTTCCTATTCACATCGCAATCTCTAAAGTCCAATTGCGCAGACAATTGATCAAATAAGAATAGGAAAGATATTGAATTCAATTTATCCTATTATTTTTTTTTATCTATGCAACAATATTGTTGTTATTTTTCGACCGAATGAATCATTACGATGACAAAGTCATAATATAAAACCCTTCTCCTTTCTCGTTCTTCCATGTTCAAAATCTAGTAGTTATTATTATTTCATTGAGATCATTTTTAGTTTTTTAGTTATATATTTGTTCAATGGCAGAACGTATTAAATCCATACAATTTTGTTTACCGTTCGTTTCGGAGCAACAGGATTTGAACCTGCGACCTCCATCACCCCAAGATGGCACGCTACCAAACTGCGCCATGCTCCGTTAAAACAACCAACATAACATTTAATATTCAATGTCCGAACTGACATTTGGACATTTCTGATAACAATTACTCTTTTATACATATTTCCATTGACAATCTCGGAAAAATAGTCTAATCTAGTGACTAGACAATACCAAGCCGCCATGGTGAAATTGGTAGACACGCTGCTCTTAGGAAGCAGTGCTAGAGCATCTCGGTTCGAATCCGAGTGGCGGCATTCTTGGTAATAAGATACCAGGGATTCAATCCCTTCCCTATAGAATCCCCATAGATTATTTATAGTAATACCTATATAGTAAATTACTACCACTGTTCGATCTATGTCGATATGCTTGATGACATATCAATCGATTTGATTTTTTTGTCATCGATCCTATTCAAAATCAAATTAAGAAATGAATAAATGGGTTTATTATGATATTCATCACTCTAGAACATATATCAGCTCATGTCTCTTTTTCTCTTACTTTTGTTGTCACTCTCATTTATTGGGGAAACTTAGTTTATCAAAGTGAAGAACTAAGTAGTTCGGGAGGAAAGGGCATGATAGTGACGTTTATTTGTATAACGGGAGTATTAGTTACTCGTTCGCTCTATTCGGGACATTTACCGTTAAGTAATTTGTATGAGTCATTCATGTTCCTGTCATGGATTTCTTCCATGATTCATATAGTTATAGAAGTACGGGGCCAGGATGCTTGGTGGTTAGGTGCAATCACTGCGCCAAGTGCTATGTTAACTCATGGTTTTGCTACTTTAGGTCTTCCAGATAAAATGCAGCAATCTGCAATGTTAGTACCCGCTTTACAATCTCATTGGTTAATGATGCATGTAAGTATGATATTGCTCAGCTATGCAACTCTTTTATGTGGATCCCTATCATCAATAGCTTTTTTGATCATTACGTTCCGAATAAATCGAAAAATTCTTTTTAGTGTGGACAATTCCTTTTTACGATCCTTCCTTCCCAATAAAAATTGGTATTTATATGACCAAGAAAAAAAGGATTTGATAGATCCTTTTTGCTTTCCATTTAGCAATTATCGTAAATTTAAATTGACTATCCAATTAGATAATTGGAGTTATCGTGCTATTGGTCTAGGATTTTCCCTTTTAACTATAGGTATTCTTTCTGGGGCAGTATGGGCCAATGAAGCTTGGGGATCTTATTGGAGCTGGGATCCAAAAGAGACTTGGGCATTAATTACTTGGACCATATTTGCAATTTATCTACATACTAGAATCAACAGGGGTTGGCAAGGTGAGAAACCGGCAATTGTGGCTTCTCTAGGATTTTTAATAGTTTGGATCTGCTATTTGGGGGTTGATCTATTAGGAATAGGTTTACATAGCTATGGATGGTTGATTTAGCATAGAACAATAAATTAGATGAATTCGCGTAGGATAGATTTAATACAGTCATTCTATGTTATTGAGAAGTGAGATCAATAGGTAGTTCGTCCAAGTTATTTCAAAGGGTGATTATAGAATCGTATAAAATCACTACTTGAAATAACTCGAACTAGAGAGCAATTCTCTCTATTTAATTCAAAAAAAATTTACGATTCATAGAATGATCGATAGAAAATAGCTTCTACCTTATCATTATATAGAAATAGAACTAGATCGGGGTAAAGACCAATACCTATGATTGGTAGAAAGAGACAGATCAAAATAAAAATTTCGCGTGGTCCCGAATCCTTAAAATAAGGATTCGGGACATTCAAAACCTTATATCCATAGAACATTCGACGTAACATAGATAATAAATAGATAGGAGTTAATATCATTCCAATTGCCGCTATTACAGTAATAATTATTCGAAAGGTCGAAGAATAGTTACTAGTAATTATTCCCAAAAATATGATAGATTCTGCTACAAAACCACTCATTCCTGGCAATGCAAGAGAAGCCATTGAAAAGCTACTGAACATAGTAAATAATTTAGGTATTGGTATAGCGATTCCTCCCATTTCGTCAAGGAAAAGAGTACGTATCCTATCGTAACTTGTTCCTACCAAGAAAAAAAGTGCAGCACCAATTAATCCATGCGAAATCATTTGCAAAATGGCTCCATTGAGACCTTTATCTGTCATGGAACCAATTCCTATAATTACAAAACCCATATGAGATATTGATGAATAGGCTATTCTCCTTTTCAAATTGCGTTGACCCATAGAAGTTAGAGCTGCATAGATAATTTGCACCGCTCCTATTATTATCAACCATGGTGAAAACAGAGAATGAGCATGAGGCAGCAATTCCATATTGATTCGGATCAACCCATATCCTCCCATTTTCAATAGAACTCCGGCCAAAAGCATACATGTACTATAATGTGCTTCCCCATGAGTATCTGGTAACCAGGTATGTAAAGGGAAGATTGGCAATTTTATGGCATAAGCAATCAAAAACCCTAAATAGAATACTATTTCTAATGTTATGGGATAATATTTTTTAGCTAATATTTCGAAATCGAATGTGGGTCCATGAGATCCATAGAGACCCATACTTAAAGCTCCCATTAAGATAAAAATGGAACCACCCGCAGTATACAAAAGAAATTTTGTGGCCGAATATAGACGTCTTTTCCCCCCCCACATGGATAAAAGTAGGTAAACGGGAATTAATTCCAACTCCCACATGAGAAAGAAAAGTAAAATATCTCGAGAAGCAAATAATCCTAATTGGCCACTGTACATTGCCAACATCAAGAAATGCAACAATCGCGGATTTCGAGTAACTGGCCAAGCAGCTAAAGTAGCTAAAGTAGTTATAAATCCCGTTAACGAAATAAGTCCAATAGAAAATCCGTCAATTCCCAGTTTCCAATGAAAATGAATAAGATCTATCCAGTTATAATCCTCTTCCAACTGGATTAATGAATTATTAAAATGATAATGATAACGGAATGTATAGGTCATTAAAAGGAGATCTAATAAGCAAATACCTAGAGTATACCATCGTATCATCTTATTCCCTCTATGGGGAAATAATGGAATTAATAACCCCGCAGATATGGGCAAAATAACAATTATTGTTAACCAAGGTAAATTGCTCATAATGGAAAGAAAAGAGACTTTCGATATCAAAACCCATGCTTGAGATCTTGGGTCGAGTATGGGTTTTGATCAGTGAAAGATAAAAAGGAGAATGAAAAATATGTATGGGATGGATCTAACTATTTTTTTTTATTATGCTTATGGGTCAGTAAGCTAGACCCATACTACGAGTTGTTTCATGCCATAAATAAACACGTACACTTAAGAAATCCGTTGGACAAGCGGATTCGCATCTCTTACAACCTGCACAGTCTTCTGTTCTTGGAGCAGAAGCAATTTGCTTAGCTTTACATCCTTCCCAAGGTATCATTTCTAATACATCTGTGGGACACGCTCGTACACACTGAGTACAACCAATACATGTATCATAAATTTTTACTGAATGTGCCATTGGACCTAAGAACTCCATTAGGTAGTAAAAAGTTTTTAATTGGATAAGATTATATAATATATGGCCAATAACGATATATTATGACTATCAAGCAAATCAATGATTGTATTATCAGGGTATATAATGGATAGATTCGGATTCTATCAGTTTAATAAGATTTGTCTAACTTTCATCTCTCCAGATTTCACCAAATCTGGTCTAATCATGTTAGATTTGGATAATGACTTAAATTCTTAATCATTATTATTGATTGATAGTAATACTATATCGATCTTTCTAAAAAAAAAAAAAAAAGCGAGAGATATAGATCTATTTTTATATAGACAGGCCTAGTATCTATTTGAATAGGAATAGATATACAGATTTAGAATATCTAGATATTACCATTTTGACAAATTAAATTGATCGATACGAGTTGATTTTCTGTTACGATATATTGCCAGAACAATAGCTAATCCAATAGCTGCTTCAGCAGCTGCAATAGCTGTAATAAAGATCGAGAAGATGTCCCCCTTTACTTGCCTACTATCAAAAGAATCTGAGAATGTTACTAGGTTTAAATTAACCGCATTCAGTATTAGCTCAAGACACATAAGTGCCCTAACCATGTTCCGACTTGTTATTAGTCCATAAATACCGATAGATAATAAATAAGCACCTAAAATAAGTGCATGTTCGAGCATAATAGAGGAACTCCTCATACCTCAACTTCTTCAGATACAAACAAAAGTTATATTAAGTTGATTAATTTCCATTATATAAGGAATGAAATGATTCCTCTGCGATCTAAAAGATCATATTTATGCTACTAATAAACACGAGAGCTTTCATTTGCAACTTTTCAAACTGTTTCTTCTCGACGAGCTATAGTAATAGCTCCTATGAGAGCAACTAGAAGAATGATAGAAATAAGTTCGAATGGAAGGAAAAAATCAGTGGATAAATGAGCCCCAATACGTTGAATATTGTTCGTTAGATCTCGTTCCAAAATTTGATCTGATTTTTGAGTAAGAGATATTCCGAACCATGATATGTTCAGGATAATAGTAATTAATGAACAAAAAAGACTCATACAAACTATTGAAGTGATGCTATTTCCGACGGTCCAGGGGGGGACCGAATTGGGATATTTCGGGTTATTCATCAACATAACGGCGAATATGATCAAAATATTAACAGCTCCTATGTAGATCAGGATTTGTGCAACAGCTACGAAATCCGCGTTCAATAGAATATAGAATAGGGATATACAAATAAGAACTATCCCTAATGAAAGAGCAGAATAAATTATATTAGTAAATAATACTACTCCTAGACCTCCTAATATGAGACTTAGCGTTAGAGCAGCCAAAAGAATATTATATATCTGTTCAGGTCGATTCATTATGTGCATCGATAAGTTCGAATATTATTCCATCTCATTCACTAAAAAAAAAGTGATCTCATTTTTCTATTTGCTATACTCGATATTATAATATTTGTACTTCGAATATTTCATTCGATATGGGCACTGATTCATAAATCTATCGGTCAATGATAGATTCCGATCAATCATACATGTGACATTCTTAATGGAATGTCAATAAGATTATTCATTCCCGGTTCATTAAAAGAGTATCTTAATTTTCAGTCTTTTTGATCGGACTCGATCTGAATAATTGGTAGAAGTGATCGAATCAGAATATTTGATCATAGTTTCTTCAGACACTATAAGTGAAGTTAATAAGTTGAACTCAGAATTGTGCGAATTGTTAAATCTTCAGTCGCCGATATTGGTAAACGTCCTAAAGCAATATGATCATAATTTAATTCATGACGATCATAGGTCGAAAGTTCATATTCTTCAGTCATCGCCAAACAATTTGTGGGACAATATTCGACACAATTCCCACAAAAGATACAAATTCCAAAATCAATACTATAATTTTCCAATCGTTTTTTCCCAATATCTATTCCGACTTTCCAATCCACAACGGGTAAATTAATCGGGCATACACGGACGCATACTTCACAAGCAATACATTTATCAAATTCGAAGTGTATCCGTCCACGAAATCGTTCTGATGGGATCAATTTTTCATAGGGATATTGAATAGTAATAGGTAAACGATTCATGTGATATAAGGTAACCATAAAACCTTGACCAATGTATCTCGCAGCCTGTATTGCTTGTTCACTATAATTCATCAATCCAGTCACCGTGGAGAACATGTGGCAAATCTCCTTAAATAATCATTTCATAGAGAATTCTTTCTCTTCATAGATTTGATCTATCAAATTTGGATGTATTGCAGAATGCAGAACCTTTTCACGAAGCAGAAGAGAGAGCTGGTCACAATAGAATAAGTTGAAAAGAAGCTGTGAGTAATAGATTACCCAAAGCAATAGGTAAAAGAAATTTCCAACCAAGATCCAATAATTGGTCCATTCTTATCCTAGGCAAGGTCCACCTTGCCGTGATAGAAATAAATAAGAAAAGATAAGCTTTAGCTAATAGAATTAGGATCCCGATCGTTATATTAAAGACCTCGCTAATTCCAGAAATAGAATCCCATTCAAAATGTTCCAGAATGGGTATGAATGGAATTGATAAGTTCCATCCGCCTAAGTAAAGAACTGTTACAAAGAATGAAGAAGCTAATAGATTTAGGTAAGAAGCGACGTAGAATAAACCAAATTTGATACCCGAATATTCAGTTTGATAACCCGCTACCAATTCTTCTTCCGCTTCTGGTAGATCAAAGGGCAATCTCTCACATTCTGCTAGAGACGAGATGAAAAAAGCTAAAAACCCTATAGGTTGACGCCACAAATTCCATCCTAAAAAACCATATCTGCACTGTGCTTCAACTATATCAATTGTACTTGAACTGTTGGATAATTATAGTCGATAGAAACATCACTGTTCTTATCTCTATTCCAAAACCGTACGTGAAACTTTCGTTTCATACGGCTTCTCAATGGCCATTGAGGAATAAAGAACACAATACCAAAATAAAAAAAGCACCAGAATAGAATATTCATAAATTGGACCAATGAGATTCTGTCTGCTACAATAATAGGAGCTTTTGAACCTATCTCAACCTTCACTATTTTTTTGTGGGAGAGAGGAAAACTGTGTAAAGGATTAATTCGTTCTGGATAGCCATTCTTTTTCCAGTAGATAGAAACATATTCTAGATCGGGGTTCTGGGGAAGTACTACTTGATCATCCCTACCAATGCCAAGTCCTTATTGTCATCCCATTTCTATGGAAACATCTCTGGTCTGTGAATCGGTTTATCTTTTTATTTCACTAATCTTTTTTATATCTTGGTGTTTCTCACCACCTACCTTTGCTTAATTTTCGGTATGTATGATAGTAACTATCATACTTTTTTTCTTTGCCTCCCCGCTGTTGGGCCCCAATGACTAATATATGAACTGGGGTACACAGTTTTCACTGATTGTGTATGCTTTCACTCTTGTACATGGGGGATGGGACTCAATCATCTTACTGCAGATTTGTAAACTGTTTGATCTAACCCATATGACTATCTAGTTTTTCGATCGGGATGTAAATATTCATCCCATTCACTTCTTTTTTCCTGTTTGATCCTAAAAAAAGGAAAAAATCAATCTCATATTCCAACGGATCACACGTAGAGATATAGATAAAACACATAAAGCTAAAGGAATTTCGTAACTAATAGATTGAGCAGCAGCTCGGAGACCACCTGAAAAAGAATATTTATTATTTGATCCATATCCTGCTATAAGCAGTCCAAGGGGAGCAATACTTGAAATGGCGATCCAAAAAAAAACACCTATACTAAGATCAAGTAGAACAATGTGGCGGCCAAAGGGAATTACTAAATAACCTGAAAAAATAGGTATGACCACTACCGCTGGTCCAATACTAAATAACCAACTATCCCCCCTAGATGGAAGAATATCCTCTTTCAGAAGTAGTTTGATCCCATCCGTCAAAGCTTGAATAATTCCCAAAGGACCGGCGTATTCAGGCCCAATACGTTGTTGTATTCCCGCAGATATTTTTCTTTCGAGCCATACAATAACTAATAATCCTGTCGTAATTCCCAATAGAAGAGTAATTATGTCAATTAGAATCCATATAAGACTAGAGATCTCTTTTTGAAATCCCAATCGAGAAAAGAAATTGATTGCTTGTTCTTCGAGATCCGCTATATTAATCACCATTTTAACGATCAACCTCTCCCATAATGATATCTATACTACCCAAAATCGTCATGATATCGGCCAATTTCATTCTTTTAACCAGTTGAGGAAGAATCTGCAAATTAATAAGACCAGGTGGTCTGATTTTCCATCTCCAGGGAAAAATATTATCATCTCCTATTAAAAAAATTCCTAATTCTCCTTTGGGAGCTTCTACTCTCACATAATGTTCTTGTTTTGATAACTCAAACGTAGGGGAAGGTTTTTTACTAATAAATCGAGATTCAAAATCGTTCCATTGCGAATCTTTTCCCTTATTGAGACGTCGGACCTCTAAATTCTCATAGGGCCCTCCCGGAATTACTTCTAGGGCCTGTCTAATAATTTTTATAGATTCTTTCATTTCTCCGATTCGAAGCAAATAACGAGCTAACGAATCTCCCTCTTTTTGCCATTGGATTTCCCAATCTAATTCATCGTAACATTCATAATGATCAACTTTACGAAGATCCCATTGGATTCCGGAAGCTCGTAGCATAGGTCCGGATAAACTCCAATCTATTGCTTCTTCTCTACCAATAATGCCTACTCCCTCAACTCGTTTCAAAAAGATAGGATTGCGTGTAATAAGCCTTTCATATTCTGTCACTTTTGGGAAGAAGTAATAGCAAAAATCTAAGCATTTGTCTATCCAACCGTAGGGTAAATCCACAGCTACTCCTCCAATACGGAAATAATTATGCATCATTCGCATGCCCGTGGCAGCTTCAAATAAATCATATATCATTTCTCTCTCTCTTAAAATATAAAAGAAAGGAGTCTGCGCACCAATATCAGCCATGAACGGTCCAAGCCATAACAAATGAGAAGCTATACGACTCAACTCTAGCATAATCACTCTTATATAGCTAGCCCTTTTAGGTACTTGAATATTTTCCAATCTTTCTGGCGCATTAACCGTTATTGCTTCTGTGAACATAGTAGCTAAATAATCCCATCGTGTTACATAGGGGAGATATTGTACAATTGTTCGGTTCTCAGCAATTTTTTCCATCCCTCTATGTAAATAACCTAATATAGGTTCACAGTCAATAACATCTTCACCATCTAGAGTAACAATAAGTCGAAGAACACCATGCATTGATGGATGATGAGGACCCATACTTACCATCATGGGTCCTTTCTCCGTAGCAACCATAATCATAACTCTTCTCCGGTTTTTTTAGAAATCAATGAGAACAAAAGAACGACTCATTAAAATCCGGAATTTAATAAACCATTAATTGGATCTGAAAACTTCGTTCGAAATTAACGTAGCCCACGAATATCTAGTTGACCAATTAGATTATCGTAACGAAGTCTATCTCTCTTGAACAGATAAATCAGAAGTCGCTTACGTTTACCCACAATTTTCCACAAACCTCTTTGAGACGAATAGTCTCTTTTGTGCAGGTCCAAATGCTCAGTAAGTCTTTTAATTCGACTGGTTAAATAACATACTTGAGATTCAACAGATCCTCTCTGTTCTTTAGGAACCAAAGAGGGACGAACGGACAAATTATTGATCATAAAAAAATTTTCCGAAGTCAAATGCGATTTATTTAATTTATAGTAAGAAAAAAGAATGAGACCCATTTATTTTTGTTCATGGTCTATATATTCTGATTCATTCCGAAGGTTTCTATGGGAGATGGATTATTTGTCTATTCCCATAGAAACAGGATTACCTTACCCTTACCCGAATAATTGACAGAGGAAGAGGTAAGTTATCATTACCTTTGCAGCTAGGGTACTTATTTTAGCTCCATAATAATCTATGAAGTGGATAAAGCGATCCACGCGAGAATATTTCAAATTATTAGAATTGATATAGATATCGTGATAATGTTTTATAAGAACGTTGTCCTCTCCCCATAGCACTTTACCCCAGATAAAGTAACAGATTCCTTTGGTTTTAGCCCAAAAATAATTTTTTATATCATTTAAAGGCCACATTTTTATAGATTTTGGTGGGTCTCCCCACTTTGGAGGGCCTCTCCGATAATCAGAATTGTTTATTCTAATAACAACAAGATCTTTTGTTCGGGCAAGATCTTTTGTTCGGGGCTTATTCATCAGGGACGCATACTGATACAACCACCACTTCTTTGGAAGAAAAAGAGGTTTGAGAGCTAGTATATATTTGGCTACAACCCGATATTCCAATATTTTTTCACGCGGGCCTTTTGGAAGCCACATTATTAGTCCTTTTGGAAGCCGCAATATTATCAAGAACACAATATTTTGTATTCTAATATACATATTTCGTTTTCTAATATAAATAAAGTGCTGGATTTTTTTTTTCCAAAGACCCCGAGGTTTACGTAAATTAGACGTAAACCCCCTTAGAAATTCATCTAATTTTCTAAAGGGTAAGTTGTTGATGTAACAAAAAGGAAGGGGCGAAGTTAAAGTTATGGTACACAAAGAGTTCATTTTTGTATCCTTTACCTTATTTCTTTTTGTACGAGTAAAACCCAAGAAACTTTTGGTATGATTCAAAAGATCTTTAAGAATCTCTCTTATTGATACAAAACTATTTTGTATTTGAGAAAAACTTTTTTGAACATGTTCCCAATGTTCTATTTTGGGATACATACGTACCCTCAACATAACAGATCGACTCCCATCATTTGTATTCCACCAATATCTATTCATGCAAATTAGATCCTCTAATCGATAACGAGGCCAAAGAAAACGTCTTATCTTTTGTCTTGTATCTATAATAAGATGTTCGTCTTTTTCCATGAGTCCTTCGTCATTCTGTATGTCTTTACTATTGTAAAATCCTGTACTTTCACCTAAATTATTTTCCAGATTCAAACGATTCAAAATTCGAAATTCTCTACGACGTCTTGGAATCAAAATATATTCGAAAATGAGGGAACTCGAAATGTTTTCATTTTCATCCTCCATAGTTTTTATTTTTCCGCATCGCACAGATCTATCAAAAAGATTTACATCAATCCCTTTCCTTTTTAAATTCAATAAAAAACTTGCAATTTTATATATCAGGAACCGGTCATTAAAGTATCCCGGTAGAAGTGGCGTAGACCGTCTTGTTAGATCTCCGAAAATTCTAATAAATTCGTTTTCCTTGAAGCAACTTTTCATATACAACATAGTCTCCACTAATTCCAAGTCAAGTTCTCCGTTATCCAAATATGGTCTAGTAGCTTTCAATGTATAGTACTTGCTGCCTAATTTCTTCTCGTCTAAGAAACGAGCCGCATTTTTGCATTTGGAAAGCCAAGGAGCTAGTGGCAGCTCTTTCAGCTTGTACTTAAATCTCCATTTATAACTATTTTTTGCCATTTCTCGATACGCCAATTTATTCACTTTGATTTCTTCTTTTATTTCTTCTTTTTCTTCTGTTTGTTTTTTTATTTCTTCTTCGGTTTGTTCTTCTTCATTATCCGATCCCAAATCCAATCGAAATTGAACTTCATCCCATCCCTTTTTGTCGCCTTCTGCTTGTTTTTCAGCATCTAGTTTAAAAATTTTGTTTTTTGTATCTATTCGGAATGTTTCATCCTCATCGCTTATTTTTTTGCAATAAAGATTAAAAAAGTCTCGAACTAGAAAATCTCTCTTTTTTATATTTTTAAGTTTTCGAGCTCGTCGATCTTTTTCTTTTTGAGCTCGTTCAGCTCGTCGATCTACCCGTTTTTTAGCTCGGGTAGCTAGTTTTTTTTCTAACCTTTTTCTTTTTTTCTCCTTCAAATCCTCTCTTTTTTTCTTTATCTTTTCTTTATCTTCTTTCCTAAATGCCTTTTTCATTATTTTAACTTCTTCTGGAGTAGTTGCTGCTTCCAGTTTTCGCATTCTTTCTTCTTTTTTCTCTTCTCTCTCTTTTTTTTTCTTTTCTTTTTCTTGCTTAATTCTTTGTTCTTCTGCTAGTTTTTTTTGTTTTTCTTCTTCTCTCTTTTTAATACTTTCCATCACATAAGCATCAATATCAAAGTCCTCTGGTATTTTTAACTCTTCAAAGTTAGAGATTTCTTTAAGACATCTTAGGAGTATATCCGGAGGAAAAAGGTCATCAAGTTTTTCTACATTTTTTACTTTTTTTCTAATGTCTGGGAAAAGCCAAAATTGAAATTTGTAATAGTAATTCTTTTTAGTTGTTGAGTAATCGGAATTTTTCCTATTTTTGGAGTAATCGGAATCCTTCCTATTTTTGGAGTAATCGGAATCCTTTACGGTTTTTTTCAAATTGGTAATAGCTTGATGATTTGGTTCTGGTATATATTGAACGGCGGGTCCGTTAGTATCCTCTTTCATATAATTCAGATAACTATAGGCTAAAAGATCATATCTGTGACGTTTGATCCTTTTCTGGAGTCGTCCCAGAAAAGACGCAAATTGATTGTCTCCCAAAAAAGATGCAAATTGACTCCATCCCAATCGGTTACCGATTACTTTTTTCCTTTTCTGTGGTGCTATTCTGTACCCAGCGCACCATTTTAACCATTGTTTCCAATCTTTTACCCTCAAATCTTGAGGCTCTTTAGAATCCAATATTCCTTGTATATCTAAGAATTCTTTGACATCCTTTTTGATTAAAGGAGATGAGGTTCTGGATTGTAGTAAATCCTTCGCATAAGACCCTTTCATGGCCCTTATTTGTTGCCATATCTTGTGAAATACATATGCTTGGGAAATTTTTTTTAAATCTTGGTTTTTTTTGGTAATTGGGTTTAGAATTCTATTTTTATTCGTAATGAATATTCTTCTAATTGCTGCAATATTCCTCCTTAATTGAATTAAAAGGTGTAAATTTGACTCGATGAGATGAATAACACCTAGTTTCAGATCAATAACATTTAGTTTCATTCTTACAAAAAAAACCTTCATAAAATATGGCAATTTCCTAATGAATCGAACGCTTTTCTTTCGGAAAATAAAAAGCCAAATTTTGATTCGAGCCAATTCCTTTTTCAATCTGAATCCTATGTCAGAAGAAGGTTGATCCATTTTTTTTTTTAAATCAGTTTGCAAATTCTTGCAAATCTCTAAGTTCAACAGATATTCTTTATTCATCTGTTTGATCCGATCATTCATTGTGGTTGTCCAATCATATGGATCTTCCAGATCCACATCTGGTTTGATCTCAGTTAGAAATGGGTCCAGTGGATCCTGTACCACTTCTATAGAGAATTTCACATTAGGCGTACGCCTAGTCCGAATCAGTACAGGGATCCGGTCATTCATTTTAAGATTTTCTGTACTTCCAGTATCTGGTCTAAGTTCGGATTTGTTCATCTCTACTTTTGTTATTCTGGAGCGAATCAATGATATCCATTGGCCAATAGGTTTCATCCATTGGCTAATAGGTTTCATCCATTGGCCGATAGATTTCATCCATTGGCTAATAGGTTTCATCCATTGGCCGATAGATTTCATCCATTGGCCAATAGGTTTCATCCATTGGATAATAGGTTTTATCCATTGGCCAATAGGTTTCATCCATTGGATAACGGAATTTATCCGTTGGACAATGGAATCCCAAATCCATTGGCCAATAGGTTTCCAAAAAGAAGGCACTTTTGTTGGATTACCGAAAGGTAATTCAGTTTCTGTTCCGTACATGGTTAAGAAACTAGTTTTGTCTTCAGTATCATAAGATTGGGGATTAGATTCATACCAAGGTCTCAAGCGAAAGGGATATAGAATCTTGATTTGAACCCCTTCTTTCACATAGTCTTTCAACCAGTTTGTAGGTATGTCTGGGTCTGTCAATTCATATCCATCATAATTGCATTTCATATGCATTTCTTTACTCAAGTTTTCCCAATCCTGCTCCCATTCGGGGACCTGAAATAATAAAGCACGGCCAATATTTTTGGCTATTATCAATGAAGGTAAATAGAATCGTTTTCTAAGATATGAGTGAGAAAATAATATAATAGCTCTTACATAGTGAAGGACTTCCCAATCGAATCCCTGCTGTCTCGCACGGCGATTTGTTTCTTTTATTTTTTGTTTTTTTTCGTAGGATTTTGCAATTTTTGAAAAAGAAATCTTCGTCCGCTCTTTAGGTTTGGGTTTGTGACGTCTTGTTTTAGTCATCTCCTTTAGTCTCTCAAAGAGACTCGACTGTGGTTTCGCTGTCCAACAGTTCAACAATGAAACTTTACGTCTTTGAAAACGTAGGGCTCCTTTGACTAGGAGCCGACGAAAATCTCCTTCGTGCGGATAACTAAATACATGTATATCTTTTGACATCGGGTCATCATCATCTTCTTCCGCTCCTTCTTCTTCCGCTCCTTCTTCTTCCGCTCCTTCTTCTTCAGCTTCTTCAGCTTCTTCTTCAACTTTTTCTTTGAACCGTTTTAAGAAGTCAAAGTTTAAAATTCCTTTTCTATTCTGTTCTTCCCTTTCCTTTTGTTCTCGTTCTTCTTCAATTTTTTCAAAGGGTTTTATAGTTATCATATTTCGAGCTTTTTTTGGACGAATCTCGAGGGAATCTTTGACATTCATACTATCGTATACGCCCGATAGTAGTAGGCTGGGCCATGTAGGCACAATAATTTTACTAAAATCTCGAATTCGAGGTTCATGATCATTAAAAATGAAATTATCCCTGAATGTAATGAATTTCTCATAAAGGACAAAAAAATCTTGATAATAAAAATCTTCATCAGGAATATTTTTATCAGTAATATCTTTATACTGACTGTTTTTATCTTCAAAAAACAGATGTTCTTTACAAATCTCTTTAGGAATATCTTTGACATCCATAGATATCAGAGATGATGGGAATTCTGTCGATTTCATTAAAAAAAATTGCTCATAAAGCAAAGCCTGTTTCGTAGGAAGGACACTAAGAAGCAATTCCCATTTCGTACCCGTGGTTTGAAGGAAAATATTCAACAAATAGTTAGTATATATTTTTTTATCACAAGAAGCGATTTCCGTTTCGATATCTACATCTGCTGGGGCCAATATTTTCAATATATATTCCAACGAATCTTTCGGATAGATATTGTCAAATGTTTTTGACATTTCTTTAAATGTCACCTCATCCAAAAATGTTCTTGTTTCTTGTTCCTCTAACAAGAATATACGGATTTTATCGAGCCACCATTTGATAATAATTTGCAATTTATTATTTTTCGCTCGAACGACTTTATTCTTATTTTCCGATCGAACGATCGAACAACACCGAAATCCCTTGGTAGAATGATCGTTCTTCGATTTTTGATTTTTTTCAAATCCCTTGGTAGAGACAGAATCGCCATCCTCTGGAGGTAACAGCCATGGCGATTGAAATTGATTCATGACCCCACGGAATGGCCCGCTCAGTAAAGGATCATGTATTTCTGGAAGGCACTCTCCACTTTTGGTTCTCGAAAATCTCACTCTTTTTTCTAGCATATTTCCAACAGGAAATCCATTACTTAGAGCTTTAACTCGGTCTTCAAGCTCTTTGCCTAAGTAATTCCTTCTTTCTTTTTTGGTAACTATCCATCTATCAAAAATATCAAGAGGATCCTGATTTGTGAAAGAACTTCGACTTCCTAAGTCGACCATTTTCGCAAGGAAAGACATACTGGGTAGAGCTGTGAAAGAAATTCTTTGGCGCCCATCACTGAGACAAACATCGAAAAAATACTGAGCGACTTCGCTCTTCACAGGACCGCGAAGAATTAAATCACCGACACCTACATACCGTAACGGCTGATTGAATCGGCGATAATCAAAAAATATTGTGGGCCACGGTTTACATAATATTTTGGATAACGTTGAATCTGAATCTTTGTTCGTTGTATTCAAAGCGGCTTCTTTTTTCTCTTTCTCTTTTTTCTTTTTCTCTTTTTTCTTTTTCTCTTTTTTCTTTTCCATTTTTTTATTAACATCCAGTTGCTTTGTATTTTCGTCGTCTTCCTCTTCTTGAGGACCTCGAATCAAGGCCCTCTCGTCAACCCATTTAGTAATTAAATGGGCTGGGGTTCTGCCATAACACATGAGTACAAAGTAACCAAAGAAAATAATTTGGAAAGTTATAGCAATATGCCGTTTTCTTGCTACAAATCTCAAAGGTGAATCACATTCCACACGTGAACAAAAGACTTTTGTAACTTTGATGAATAGAAGCTGTCCACTTAACCATCCGGCGACAATACTTAACAAAAACAAAAGGCTCCCACTATACCGAAATAGCATGAGGTTTACCAGTCTGGTATAAATAGACTTGCTGAAAAGGGCAGGATTCACCAATTGGAGAATTACTCCAATAAAAAACTCTATTCCTGGATTGTTGATCCAAGGAAACAAATCGTTGATTGACGGGACGATTAAATCGGAAAATAGTATTTTAATAAAAATAAAAAACATGATTGTTGTAAACATTAGAGCCATTGCATGAGGTTTACATAATGCTGCATAAATAGGACAAAGGTAAATGGATGAGAAGATTAGAACTTGGCCTACAAAAGAACCGCTTAGAATAATTTTTCCCGTAGGAATTATTCTATTATTACTATCAATATTGTTTTCTTGTATGAGTAGAGACCTCAAGAAGTATAGTTGAGCCGGACCCATCGGCAAGGTCGTCAAGAACCCATAATAAAAACCAAATATTACCATCGGACTAAACGTTTTTAACCAGGATGATATCATGGTTAAAATTATATTGAAACTGTTTTTAACAATCATGGTCATTACCTCCCTTTAACTAGGTTGTTGTTTAACTCATATTAGAGAGAAATATATCTATAGATATATTAATATCTAATTATGTGTCAATAAAATAAGAATAGTATATATTTATTTTCTATATCAAAAGAAAATATCCTCTATCTACGTATCATTATACAATTTTCTATGTAAAGATGAATTATCTCTTATCTATCTATCTATCTAAGTTCAACTATAAACAATTATAGTTTCTGTGTCAAGATGAATTATCTTGTTGGTGGTGGTTGACCGCCATCACCCCTTGTCCCGGAAGCTTTCCGGAATAAACAGGGGGATTGCTATCATAACCTTTTATTAATATGGCCTACAATATACATAGGAAGGCTGGGTGTTCCGCGAGTCTCAAATCATTTTTTGCATTTAGTTTTCCAATCGTTATTTGTCATAGGTCGGTTCAAAGAACCTTTAAACCTTCGTTGTTCCTCAGTAGCTCAGTGGTAGAACTGTCGCTGTTAACCGATTAGTCGTAGGTTCAAATCCTATTTGAGGATAACCTTTTTTTATCTCTAATATGATATCTATCTCTAATATGATATCTATCTCTAATATGATATCTCGCTATATGTTCTATACTATTAGAATTTTTTTCTACATCCATCTGTGGTGGACATTAGAATTATAAATATTATTCTTCTATCTCCCATAGAAGTATGGGAGATAGTGAAATTATTATTAAAAATCATTTCTTCTATCTCCCATAGAAAGAAATCAAAATCGATATTTATTATTTCTCGTTCACATCCACGAATTTCATTCAAAATAGCAGAATTTATCTCAATTTCGATCCTTATCTCACAAACAAAATCTATTCATATATTATATATGATATATATGTTTCGAGAATCTAAATCAAATTAGATAGATGAAATTATCTCAAATAATTTGATTAAGAATTACTGGGATATTGCAAACTTATTGTTTTTTCTCACTAAGGTGGTCCGATCCAAGTCTTCTAAATTTTTCTGACGTCGTAGGGGTCGGGTAACCAATTCAAGTACATCTCTTGCATTGGCAAACCCATGAATCTGGGCAAAGGTAAATTCAACTGACCATTTAGTACTAATTCCTCTTGCCTCTAACGGGTTAGCATGAGCCATTCCAGTGATAGCTAAGTCGGGTTGTAATTCGCGTATACGTCGTATTTGATTCGAATTATCCGGTTTCTCTACAATTCGTGGTATTGGTACACACATCTTTATACATGTATCTTGTAAAAGTGATAATTCAGCAGCTTGGTATCGTTTATCCATATATGGAATACCAATTTCATAAACGATCATTCCACATCTGATTAAGAATCTTGCTAGAGATACTTCTAGCAGATTATCTCCCATGAAAAAGACAGATTTCCCACGTACCAAATCAAGATAATCCTTTAAACTATCCCATATCCGTTCTTCCCTTTCCTCCAGACCTTGGGTCTCAACACCCAATACAGGACAAATCTTTTCAATCCAAGCACGCGTTCCGTCCGGACCGATAGGAAAAGGAGCTCCAATTAATTCACATTTTTCGCGTCTTATCAAAGTTGTCGCTGTCCGACTCAAAAATGGGTTAACACCACAAACATAAATTCCATCACCTAATGATGGAAGATCAGTATATCTTTGAGCAGGTAACCAACCTGATACCTTGATGGATTGACGTTTTAATTCTAGATTGAGTTGAGAAGCCACATTGGATGGCAAAGATCCAAAAAGAACTAAGGAAGGATGATTTGCATATTCGGCCAATTTCTCTTTTTTTCTAGAATGAAAAGAGAATAAATTTTGTATAATTTCTTTTCGTTCACGAACGGATAATTCCGGTTCTGGACAACGATGTGCCATCGCAGCTAACACAGTATCTTCTCCTTGAGTAAAAGCATAATCCAGTCCATTCGCTCTTGCCACTAAAATTGGGATTCCAATTTCCCATTCTAATTTGGGAGCCATACCTTCCAAATCCATTTTGATTATTTCTGTAGTACAAGTACCTATCCATATGATGACGCTGGGATCTCTATCTTTTCTTATTCGAAGACAAAGTCTTTTTAATCCTTCATAATCATTCAATTGAGCCGAGATATCTCCTTCTTCCAATTCTGCCATTGCATATCGGGGTTCTGCAAAAATCATAACTCCAAGTGCATTTTGCAAAAAATAACCACATGTCTTTGTGCCCACAACTAAAAAGAAACTGTCTTCAATCTTTTGATATAACCAAGATACACAGCTAATTGGACAAAAAGTATGATAATTACCTGTCTCACATTCGACAGTGAGAGTTTCATAAATTTTCACTGACATAAATGATTATAACTATTAACTATGTTAATTAAATCGTCGTAAATCCAAGTAAATTTTCCTTATTATTTTGATGTCTACCCTCATCAATAGGATTGAGATAAAGGTCAGAGAGTAAACTGAATAATTCCCGATCTGGAATATCCTTTGGTACAATACCTTCTGGTTGGGACAATATTTGATCTGCTATATCTAAATAATATTCACACACATAGTTAAGAGATGGTTCGGATCCAACCATTTCAAATAAGGTTTTCCCCTTGACTCTCGAAACTCGAATATCTTCAATAAGAGGTAACACTTCTATTACGGGCATTGGGCAGGCTTCTACATATTTATTTATAAGATCTCTTTTAGATGTACGATTTCCAACCAAGCCTGCTAATCGCAGTGGATGTGTACGAGCTTTTTCCCTGATAGAGGCAGTAATACGATTAGCTGCAAATAATGCGTCAAATCCATTATCTGTAATAATGACACAGTAGTCTGCATAGTTCAACGGAGCAGCAAAACCTCCACAAACCACATCGCCTAATACATCAAATAATATAATATCATATTCGTAAAATGCATTTAGTTCTTTTAACAATTTCACAGTCTCCCCTACCACATATCCCCCACATCCAGCTCCTGCGGGTGGCCCCCCAGCTTCCACACAATCTACCCCTCCATAACCCTTATGGATTACATCTTCGGACCAAATATCCTCATAATGATAATCCTTGGACTGCAAAGTATCTATAATTGTAGGTATCAAAAATCCTGTCAGAGTAAAAGTACTATCATGTTTGGGATCACATCCAATTTGTAACACTTTTTCACCACGTCTGGCTAGGGCAATTGAAATATTACAACTAGTCGTTGATTTACCAATTCCGCCTTTTCCATAAACTGCTATTTTCATCTTTTGATCTCCTTTTATTTCTTTTTGATCTTCCGAACTTTTTCGTTATTCGTTTGATCTAATTTTCAGTTTGACTTTGCCTTATTTATTCATATGATTTGGAATATCATCCATCGTTTCAGCTTGTTTTTCTAGCTCCCTCTCATCTAAGGAGTAAACCCATTCCCTCTTGAGTAAATGGAGGAAGCCAAGGAAAAGCACGATCATTCCTTCATTCCCATAGTAATGCAAATTACTTTAGTTTGTAGCGGATAGAACCCCCGCTAATTAAGACTTAGTTCTCTCTGTTCAGGTAATTGAACAGTATAACCGACTTACTGCATGGCAAATGGTAAGAGGAGAAGATAGGTGTGTCTATTATTGGGATTCGATCCGGTTGCTGCCTGCAAATGAATGTTTTTGTTATGTTATATATGTGGTGTATGTATTCAGTCGGGGTCATCTCAATTAATAAATTGAAATCACCAGGTAAATAGTTTTAGAAAGATCCCGATCCTTCATCGATCGGGATCTTTGTTCTTTTCCATTTTTTAGAAATATATTTCATGTTTTCTTCCTATATTCTGGTATATATATAATATATAATATATAATATATCGTCAACTACTCATCATCGAAATAAATTCCATAATACCAAAATGAATGACAAAGAATTGAATCCGGTCGGTTTTTTACCGGGCGAACGACGGGGATTGAACCCGCGCGTGGTGGATTCACAATCCACTGCCTTTGGACCACTTGGCTACGTCCGCCCCAAATAATAGAAGTTTCTGTCTACGGTCATTCCTTCCAAGAAAAAAGTTTCTAAGTCCCGACCGAAATGGACTAATATCAAATATTATTTCGTCAGTTCGGTTGGTAAGCTCTGACCGGGCATCAAAGTGGTGCAAGATCAATAACCTTCAAGCAACTCTCGAACAACTGAGTCGTATTTATCTATTTAAATATTTGTTTATTGAAAGCAATAGGTATGAATTACCTATGAGAGAATGATATTGGGTACCAATTTAAGATCTAAGTTGGTACTTATTATTATTAGTATAGAATCAACTTGTTTTTTTTTTTATTTATCTAGCATCCATGGCTGAATGGTAAAAGCACCCAACTCATAATTGGGAAGTCGCGGGTTCAATTCCTGCTGGATGCAGGATAAAGAGTACCAAACCTTTCATTTATTAAAAGGCTTGGTACTTTTTTCCCTTTTCAAGGATTGAAACACGCTAACAGTCCAGCGGATTGAGTAA